ACGTGAATAACAAAATACGGATTAAGGCCCTTAGATCTATTTCCTTCGTCGAAAAAGGGACAGAATTGTCTAAACCCCTTTTCTTGTTATGTTCGTTAGGTTCAAGTCTGACGAGAATAATATTCTACGACTAACAACTCATTTATTTTTAAACCGATCCATTTACTATCTATTATTTGATTTACTAAGCCTTTATATTGGAATGAGTCAATAGTCAAATGGTTTGGCACTCCTTCCTGAGGAGATGAAGCAATATAATTTTGAATCAGAGCTTTTGATCTTTGTTTATCCTTCGTAGTAATAATATCTCGGGGTTTACAACGATAACTTGGTATATCCACTATATGACCATTAACTAAAATATGTCTATGGTTAACTAATTGCCTAGCTCCGGGAATGGTCGAAGCCATACCCAATCGAAAAAGGATATTATCCAACCGCATCTCAAGTAGTTGTAGTAAAACCTGGCCTGTTGACCCTTTGGCTTTTCCAGCGATATGCACATATCTAAGTAATTGTCGCTCTGTCAGACCATAATGAAAACGCAATTTCTGTTTTTCTTCTAAACGAATACGATATTGCGATCTTTTCCCGGAACGCAATGGGTTTTTAAGATCACTTCCGGATCTAGGTCTTTTACTAGTTAATCCCGGTAAAGCCCCCAGACGGCGTATTTTTTTGAAACGAGGTCCTCGGTAACGAGACATAAAGTAAAGACTCCTTTTTATTTTATTGAAATTTCATTCATTTTACAGAAGAAATCAAAATTAAGACTGAACTAAAGAATAAACAAAGCAAAGCGAAATCTATATAGAATGAAATGTATTTTGTTAATATCCAGATTTTTTGTTGTATATATATATATATATAGAAAGAAGATTAAGGCTCTGTTTTATGATTTATTATATATATAAAATATAAATCTAATTGGATCTAATCAATTTTTTTTAGAATTACCACGACATAATAGATTAGTGACTCAACGTTTGTAGAAATGGAGAGGAGAGATTCTCAATTATGGAAAAATCGATAGAGAAAAAAGCCGGCTATCGGACTCGAACCGATGACCATCGCATTACAAATGCGATGCTCTAACCTCTGAGCTAAGCGGGCTCACATAACAGAAATAATGCATAGGAATCCAAGAGACTACCAGATCCCCGCTATTAGTTGTAAAGTTCGTATGAACTATATATATATTATATATTTAATATAAACTATTTAATATAAACTATATATTATATATTCTAGTTCATAATTCTATCCATAACATAATATAACTAATAAAAAAATATAAAATTAATATGCAAATTAATATTAATAATATATTTAATAAATAAATAGAATAATATGACTAAATAGAATTCTATTCTAATAATGTAACAGAAATAAAATATCTGACCAATTTCAATTTTATTATTATACATAATAATTATTGATGATATACATTTACATTGCTGTTATTTTTATATTTTTTATATTTCGAATTTACATTATTTATCTTAAATTTACATTATTTATCTTAATTTAATATATATATTTAATATATATTTTTTACATTCCATTATATAATAAACTCTAATAAATTCGAAATATAAAAAAATAAATTTTTTATAATAATTTCTAATAATAAGATATTGAAAATACCAAAAAATTGGAATTCCTTTTTTAGATTTGAGAATAGTTATAACAAATAAGGTTAATTATATTCATATTATAGCGGATCAGTCCTAAGAAAAGTATAAAATAAGGATAAAGATACAACAATAAAAATTATTATAAGACATTCCTCTGATTTCGTTCGAAAAAGGATGAAGATAGGACAAAAAAACAATAAGGAAGAATATCGACCCTTCCAGTATTCCAAAGCACACTCTAAAAAAAAAGGGGGAGGGGGACGTATATATATGTGGTATATACCTCTCTATATTGAATTGTGGATACATCAATGATAGAATCATTTCTGATTGAAACAAAGATGATTCATACAATAGAGGTGGAACGAGAGGGGATAGCCAAAAAAAGAAAATAGGCATACACCATTTTTTAATATAGGAATCATTATATAATGAACTCAATGGTTCCAAGATAAATGAAAAAGTTGGGTAAAATTACAACTGGATCCTTGTCTAAAAGGGGGATATGGCGAAATTGGTAGACGCTACGGACTTGATTGGATTGAGCCTTAGTATGGACTTCCAAATTCAGAGAAACCCTGGAACTAAAAATGGGCAATCCTGAGCCAAATCTTTATTTTTTGAAAAACAAGGGTTTCAAAAAGAGAATAAAAAAGGATAGGTGCAGAGACTCAATGGAAGCTGTTCTAACGAATGGAGTTGACTACGTTGCGTTGGTAACTCAAATTCTTCTATAACAAAAAATGATTAATCGGACGAGAATAAAGAGAGAGTCCCATTCCACATGTCAATACCGACAACAATGAAATTTATAGTAAGAGGAAAATCCGTCGACTTTAGAAATCGTGAGGGTTCAAGTCCCT